CCGAACAAGTTCCTGGATGACAAGCCTAAGGGTTATCTTATTGATGATATTGATGATAGTGACGATATTGATGATAGTGACGATATCGATATTGATGATAGTGACGATATCGATATTGATGATAGTGACGATATTGATGATAGTGATGATGACCTTGATATTGATACGGAGCTGCTAACTATGACGAATGTGCTAACTATGTATATGACGCCGAAAATAGACCGATTTGATATCACCCTTCAATTCGAATTAGCAAAAGCAATGTCTCCTTGCATAATATGGATTCCAAACATTCATGATCTGCATGTGAATGAGTCGAATTACTTATCCCTCGGTCTATTAGAGAACTATCTCTCCAGGGATTGTGAAAGATGTTCCACTGGAAAGATTCTTGTTATTGCTTCGACTCATATTCCCCAAAAAGTGGATCCCGCTCTAATAGCTCCGAATAAATTAAATACATGCATTAAGATACGAAGGCTTCTTCTTCCACAACAACGAAAGCACTTTTTCATTCTTTCATATACTAGGGGATTTCACTTGGAAAAGAAGATGTTCCATACTAACGGATTCGGGTCCATAACCATGGGTTCCAATGCGCGAGATCTTGTAGCACTTATCAATGAGGCCCTATCGATTAGTATTACACAGAAGAAATCCATTATAGAAACTAATACAATTAGATCAGCTCTTCATAGAAAAACTTGGGATTTTCGATCCCAGATAAGATCGGTTCAGGATCATGGGATCCTTTTCTATCAGATAGGAAGGGCTGTTACACAAAATGTACTTCTAAGTAATTGCCCCATAGATCCTATATCTATCTATATGAAGAAGAAATCATGTAAGGGAGGGGATTCTTATTTGTACAAATGGTACTTCGAACTTGGAACGAGCATGAAGAAATTAACGATACTTCTTTATCTTTTGAGTTGTTCTGCCGGATCGGTCGCTCAAGATCTTTGGTCTTCATCCAGACACGATGAAAAAAATTGGATCACTTCTTATGGATTCGTTGAGAATGATTCTGATCTAGTTCATGGCCTATTACTATTATTACTATTAGAAGTAGAAGGCGCTCTGGCTCTGGCGGGATCCTCACGGACAGAAAGATATTGCAGTCAGTTTGATGATAATCGAGTGACATTACTTCTTCGGTCCGAACCAAGGAATCAGTTAGATATGATGCAAAATGGATCTTGTTCTATCGTTGATCAGAGATTTCTATATGAAAAATACGAATCGGAGTTTGAAGAAGGGGAAGGGGCCCTCGATCCGCAACAGATAGAGGAGGATTTCTTCAATCACATAGTTTGGGCTCCTAGAATATGGCGCCCTTGTGGCAATCTATTTGATTGTATCGAAAGGCCCACTGAATTGGGATTTCCCTATTGGACTGGGTCATTTCGGGGCAAATGGATCATTTATCATAAAGAGGATGAGCTTCAAGAGAATGATTCGGAGTTCTTGCAGAGTGGAACCATGCAGTGCCAGACACGAGATAGATCTTCCAAAGAACAAGGCTTTTTTCGAACAAGCCAATTCATTTGGGACCCTGCGGATCCATTCTTTTCCCTATTCAAAGATCAGCCCTCTGTCTCTGTGTTTTCACGTCGAGAATTCTTTGCAGATGAAGAGATGTCAAAGGGGCTTATTGCTTCCCAAACAAATCCTCCTACATCTATATATAAACGCTGGTTCATCAAGAATACGCAAGAAAAGCACTTCGAATTGTTGATTCATCGCCAGAGATGGTTTAGAACCAATAGTTCATTATCTAATGGATCTTTCCGTTCTAATACTCTATCCGAGAGTTATCAGTATTTATCAAATCTGTTCCTATCTAACGGAACGCTATTGGATCAAATGACAAAGACATTGTTGAGAAAGAGATGGCTTTTCCCGGATGAAATGAAACATTTGATTCATGTAACAGGAGAAAGATTCCCCATTCCTTAGCCGTAAAGATATGTGCCCATGAAAAGGGGATTAAGTGGAACAGAATTGGCCGGATGGTAGAGTCGTGGAAACACTTGTTTCTTCCATCTTTTTGGCCTTAGCTCCATGGAACAATATGCTACTGCTGAAACATGGAAGAATTGAAATCTTAGATCACTATGTGTGGATGATATGAACTGCCTAAACAAGAATTCTTGAACGGCGAAAGAGCCTATTACTCGCTACATCAAACAATTTCTACTAATTAAACCATGTAAATCCATCGGAAAATACGCATGTCCGCTGAAATGGTTGTTGCTATCTGCTCCAATAACGAATCATTGGTTTCATTGAATAACTAAAGAAGATAGATAGACCTTTCTCTTCGTCTCAGGTCGATGGATCTCCTCAATTGGAAGATCTCCCATATGGATAATACACATTCCAGTTGACCGAGCCTAATTCTAATTGCTTTGTTCCGAAGCAAAGATATCCACGGAGGCGGGTTCGTCCTATTCAGATATTCACGACCAAGAGGTACGATCCTCTTTCGGATAGGCCC